CAGAAAAAATTTATGTCCAAACCCTAATTGGTCGTGTATTAGCAGACGATATATATATGGGGATACGATGTATTGCCACTCGAAATCAAGATATTGGGGTTGGACTTGCCAATCGATTCATAACCTTTCGAGCACAACCAATATATATTCGGACCCCCTTTACTTGCAGGAATACATCTTGGATCTGTCAATTATGTTATGGCAGAAGCCCCACTCACGGCACCCTCGTCGAATTAGGGGAAGCCGTAGGTATTATTGCGGGTCAATCGATTGGGGAACCGGGAACTCAACTAACATTAAGAACTTTTCATACGGGTGGAGTATTCACAGGCGGCACTGCCGAACATGTACGAGCTCCTTCTAATGGAAAAATAAAGTTCAATGAGTATTTGGTTCATCCCACACGTACCCGTCATGGGCATCCTGCTTTTCTATGTTTTATAGACTTGTATGTAACTATTGAGAGTCGGGATATTATACATAATGTGAATATTCCACCAAAAAGTTTGATTTTAGTTCAAAATGATCAATATGTAGAATCTGAACAAGTAATTGCTGAAATTCGTGCCGGAGCGTCCACTTTTCATTTTAAAGAGAAGGTTCGAAAACATATTTATTCTGAATCACAAGGAGAAATGCACTGGAGTACCGATGTCTACCATGCACCTGAATATACATATAGTAATGTTCATCTATTACCAAAAACAAGTCATTTATGGATATTAGCAGGAAGTCCGTGCGGATCCAGTATAGTTTCTTTTTCGCTCCACAAGGATCAAGATCAAATGAATGTTCATTCTTTTACTAATGATCGAATAAGACATAAATTGTTGGATCCTTCTGGTAAAAAAGATAGGGAAATTCTTGACTATTCAAGACTTGATCGAATCATATCCAATGGTCATTCGAATTTTATGTATCCTTCAATTCTCCAAGAGAATTCTGATTTCTTGTCGAAAAGGCGAAGAAATAGATTTCTCATCCCATTACAATATGATCAAGAACGTGAGAAAGAATTAATACTCTCTTTTGGTATTTCGATTGAAATACCCATAAATGGTATTTTACGTAGAAATAGTATTCTTGCTTATTTTGATGATCCACGATACAAAAGAAAGAGCTCGGGAATTACTAAATATGGGACCGTAGAGGTGGATTCCATCGTAAAAAAAGAAGATTTTATTGAGCATCGAAGAGCAAAAGAATTTAGCCCAAAATACCAAATGAAAGTGGATCGGTTTTTTTTTATTCCCGAAGAAGTGCATATCTTACCCGGATCTTCGTCCATAATGGTCCGGAACAATAGTATCATTGGAGTAGATACACAACTTGCTTTAAATACAAATACAAGAAGCCGGGTAGGTGGATTAGTCCGAGTGGAGAGAAAAAAAAAAAGTATTGAACTTCAAATCTTTTCTGGAGATATTCATTTTCCCGGAGAGACAGATAAGATATCCAGACACAGCGGCATTTTGATACCACCAGGAACGGAAAAAAAAAATTCTAATGAATCAAAAAAATTGAAAAATTGGATCTATGTCCAACGGATCACACCTACCCCCAAAAAGTATTTTGTTTTGGTTCGGCCCGTAGTCACATATGAAATAGCTGATGGAATAAATTTAGCAAAATTTTTCACTCAAGATCTATTGCAGGAAAAGGATAATGTCCAACTTAGAGTTGTCAATTATATCCTTTATGGAAATGGAAAGTCAATTCGAGGAATTTTTCACACAAGTATTCAATTAGTTCGGACTTGCTTAGTATTGAATTGGGACCAAGAAAAAAACGGTTCTATAAAAGAGGTTCATGCTTCCTTTGTTGAGGTAAGGGCAAATGATCTGATTTTCGATTTCATAAGAATTGAGTTAGTCAAGTTTACTATTTCATATACCGGAAAAAGATATGATACGGCGGGTTCAGGATTGATTCCCGATAATGGATTAGACCACACCAATATCAATCCTTTTTATTCCAAAGCGAAGATTCCATTAGTTACCCAGCATCAAGGAACTATTGGTACGTTGTTGAATCGAAATAAGGAATGCCAATCTTTGATAATTTTGTCATCAGTTAATTGTTTTCGAGTTGGTCCACTCAACGGTTCGAAATATAACAATGTGGCAAAAGAATCGAATCCCGTAACTCCAATTAGGGATTTGTTGGGTCCCTTAGGTACTATTGTACCTAAAATAGTGAACTTTTATTCATCTTACCATTTAATAACTCATAATAAGATCTTGTTAAACAAATATTGGCTATTTGACTTTAAACAGACTTTCCAAGTACTTGAAGTACTTAAATACTGTTTAATAGATGAAAATAGGAGTATTTATAATCCCGGTCCATGCAATAACATCATTTTGAATCCATTCCGTTTGAATTGGTGCTTTCTACATCACAATTATTGTGAAGAGACATTCACAATAATTAGCATTGGACAATTTCTTTGTGAAAATATATGTCTATTTAAATATGGACCACAAATAAAAAAATCTGGTCAAATTTTTATTGTTCATATGGATTCCTTAATTATAAGATCAGCTAAGCCCTATTTGGCCACTCCAGGAGCGACTGTTCATGGACATTATGGAGAAATCCTTTCTGAAGGAGATACATTAGTTACATTTATATATGCAAAATCCCGATCCGGTGACATAACGCAAGGTCTTCCAAAAGTAGAACAAATCTTAGAAGTGCGCTCGATTGGTTCAATATCGATGAACCTTGAAAGGAGAGTTGAAGGTTGGAACGAACGTATACCAAGAATTCTTGGAATTCCTTGGGGATTCTTAATTGGAGCTGAACTAACCATAGCCCAAAGTCGTATCTCTTTGGTTAATAAGATCCAAAAGGTTTATCGATCCCAGGGGGTACAGATCCATAATAGACATATAGAGATTATTGTACGGCAAGTAACATCTAAAGTGTTGGTTTCAGAAAATGGAATGTCTAATGTTTTTTTACCTGGAGAATTAATCATATTGTTGCGAGCGGAACGAGCAGGGCGTGCTTTAGACGAAGCAATCTGTTATCGGGCAATTTTATTGGGAATAACGAGGGCATCTCTGAATACTCAAAGTTTCATATCCGAAGCAAGTTTTCAAGAAACTGCTAGAGTTTTAGCAAAAGCTGCTCTGCGGGGTCGTATTGATTGGTTAAAGGGTCTGAAAGAAAATGTTGTTTTGGGGGGTATTATCCCTGTGGGTACCGGATTCAAAAGATTAGTGCACCGGTCAAGACAAGACAAAAACATTTGTTTGGAAATCAAAAAGAAAAATTTATTCGAATTGGAAATGAGAGATATTTTGTTACACCATAGAGAATTTTTTTATTCTTGTGCCCCAAGCAATTTTTATGACACACCAGAGAAATCATTTACGCGAATTCATAATTCCTAAGGATAGATTTCTTCTTTTTACTTTCTAGTTATTGATTTGGTAATAAATAAAATGAAGTAAGTAATAATAAAAATTATTGGTTTGGACTGTGTATCAACGACCAATTCTGGTAGAAGGTTCCGTAGGAACAATTATTTATTTGTTAAGAATAAAAAAAAAAGAGAAGGCATGGGAAAAATGACAAGAAGATATTGGAACATCCATTTGGAAGAGATGATGGAAGCAGGAGTTCATTTTGGTCATGGTACTAAAAAATGGAATCCTAGAATGGCCCCTTACATCTCTGCAAAGCGTAAAGGTATTCATATTTTAAATCTTACTAGAACTGCTCGTTTTTTATCAGAAGCCTGTGATTTAGTTTTTGATGCAGCAAGTCGAGGAAAAAACTTCTTAATGGTTGGTACCAAAAATAAAGCAGCGGATTTAGTAGCATCAGCTGCAATAAGGGCTCGATGTCATTATGTTAATAGAAAATGGCTTGGTGGTATGCTAACGAATTGGTCCACTACGGAAACGAGACTTCAGAAGTTCAGAGACTTAAGAGCAGAACAAAAGATGGGGAAATTCAACCGTCTCCCTAAAAGAGATAAAGCAATGTTGAAGAGAAATTTCTCTACTTTGCAAACATATCTGGGCGGGATCAAATATATGACTGGGTTGCCCGATATTGTAATCATCGTTGATCAGCAAGAAGAATATACGGCTCTTCGAGAATGTCTCATTTTGGGAATTCCCACAATTTGTTTAATCGATACAAATTGTGACCCAGATCTTGCAGATATTTCGATTCCAGCCAACGATGATGCTATAGCTTCAATCCGATTGATTCTTAATAAATTAGTATCCGCAATTTGTGAGGGCCGTTCTAGCTATATAAGAAGTCGTTGATTATGATTATGTTATGATTAAGAATAATAAAATTAGTTAATTATTTTGATTTATTGGATCGGTTACTATTCTTGTCTTAAATTTTTTAAAAGAGATAAATGGGATATTGATATTATGTTATGTGATTTCTTGGTATCCTAAATATACGATTAATGATGAAAGTAGGTGAGTTGAGAAAGAGACGGTTGAATCAAAATAATTCTTTTTTTTTTTTGAAGTTCGATTTCTGTCAGAGGACAATATGAATGTTATACCATGTTCCATTAAACCACTCAAAGGGTTATACGATATATCAGGTGTAGAAGTAGGCCAACATTTATATTGGCAAATAGGAGGTTTACAAATTCATGCCCAAGTACTTATCACTTCTTGGGTTGTAATTGCTATCTTATTAGGTTCAGTCATCATAGCTGTTCGGAATCCACAAACCATTCCGACCGATGGGCAGAATTTCTTCGAATATGTCCTTGAATTTATTCGAGACTTGAGCAAAACTCAGATTGGAGAAGAATATGGTCCTTGGGTTCCCTTTATTGGAACTATGTTTCTATTTATTTTTGTTTCTAATTGGTCAGGTGCCCTTTTACCTTGGAAAATTATACAGTTACCTCATGGGGAGTTAGCCGCCCCCACGAATGATATAAATACTACTGTTGCTTTAGCTTTACTCACGTCAGTGGCATATTTTTATGCGGGTCTTACCAAAAAAGGATTGGGTTATTTCGGAAAATACATTCAACCGACTCCAATACTTTTACCAATTAACATCCTAGAGGATTTCACAAAACCTTTATCTCTTAGTTTTCGACTTTTCGGAAATATATTGGCTGATGAATTAGTAGTTGTTGTTCTTGTTTCTTTAGTACCTTTAGTAGTTCCTATACCTGTCATGTTTCTTGGATTATTTACAAGTGGTATTCAAGCTCTGATTTTTGCAACTTTAGCTGCGGCTTATATAGGGGAATCCATGGAGGGTCATCATTGATTTGTTTTCGAAATAGTCTTCTTTTTAAGCTTATCCCAATTGAGGCAATGCATAGTTCAAGATAATCTACTTGGTTCTTGGTTGGGGAATATATTGGGGAATATAATAGATAGAAATACATATGTATATACGATTATAGTTGTAAGAGGAAAGATAGGCGATATTACTAAATGGTGGATGGGGTAGAGGGGTCACACTAGATATATGGAATGCCTATAAGTCCAGCCACAGCCCCTGTATATCTTTCGAAGAATTATTCTAGAATTTGATTCAATATAAAATGCAGGTGGTTTACGTTATGAAAGAAACAAACGTATATGTGATATTACATATATACTAGTTATATATTATATCGGGGTTATCCCTGTCCATATTATTTTATTCAAAGCTTTAGTTAGTTACTTCGACTCGATAGATTTTAGTGATCAAATAAGTAATAATTCATTGGTTGATTGTATCATTAACCATTTTTTTTTGGTGCGAGGAACCTATCATCATGAATCCACTGATTTCTGCCGCTTCCGTTATTGCTGCTGGATTGGCCGTAGGGCTTGCTTCTATTGGTCCTGGAGTTGGTCAAGGTACTGCTGCAGGCCAAGCCGTAGAGGGTATTGCGAGACAACCAGAAGCAGAAGGAAAAATACGAGGTACTTTATTGCTTAGTCTAGCGTTTATGGAAGCTTTAACAATTTATGGGCTAGTCGTGGCATTAGCGCTTTTATTTGCGAATCCTTTTGTTTAATTTCATCCTAGAATGAAAATGTAAAAAAGCACGTTACGTATTTTTTTCTTATTTTATTAACTCGTTGACATTTGCTTCTGTGAATGATATCAATACTTTAACTCCTACAATTATGTATTTGTTGCAACAATACCTTGGGAAGGACTGATTTGAGGATGAGGAGAATTAGTGGATTCGCTCGCTTTTTTCTTTCCTGTCCTTAGTTTAGTACGATGGAATTTTTACTTTTATTTTAAGAAGTGTTCGAACAAAGTAGATATTTTGCATCGGAAACTTCAAAAAAGAAAAAAAAAAAAATAAGAAATTTTGTAATTCTCGAATTCAATAAATAGATTTAATTTACTCCCATTAAAAATGGGAAATTAAGAAAAAAAGAAATCGATCAAAAAAAGGGCAAGCCTAGTGATACAAAAAGAACTCTGTTCTTTGTTAGTCCTATCTATAAGAGGAGAGTATATGAAAAATGTAACCGATTCTTTCATTTCCTTAGGCCACTGGCCATCCGCCGGGAGTTTCGGGTTTAATACCGATATTTTAGCAACAAATCCAATAAATCTAAGTGTAGTGCTTGGTGTATTGATTTATTTTGGAAAGGGAGTGTGTGCGAGTTGTATATTTCAAGAATAGGTTGGATCCAACCGGCTGCACTTTATTTATGTTATAATATATATATTATATATTTATAGGATAAATCAGAAAAAAAGTGCAAAATCTCAACGAATTACTTCTGAGTAAATTAATAAATCATATGTAAGGACCATAGCATTTCGTTATTCATTGGTAAGTCAACTTTGATTCTCTATCAACCAAATATGTGAGACCATTATTAACATGGTTAAAGCTAAACTGTTTGAAGTCCGGGCATAACATGGTACTCTTTCTACCACTACGTTAGTACCGAAATGGTTTTAAAAAGAATAGTTGGTAATTTTTCCGATATAGAACACTCATATGGAAAAAATGATTTGAACCATTTACTAGAATAAAAAAGGGCACTTGTCCTTTATTATCCAATGCCGAATCGACGACCTATGTATAAAAAGAGGAATTTTTGGATTTGAATAAAATAAGTCAAGAATATGAAAATAGAAAATATATATATTCTAAATGGAAATAGAAATTTTCAATTAAATAAAGAAAAAATAAAGAAACAACTTTGCTGACAATTATAGATTTTTTGTCTGGTCGGAAGAGTTCTCCTAATTTTCTGATCTTGTATCAGTTTTGATATGTTTGAATACAAACAGAAATAGAGAGGGTAGGCTCATTACATTAAAAAAAGATATGGGAATGCCCATAAAATTCAAAATGGAGCGTGAGAGCCAAATGAATCAAAAAATTCATGTTTGGTTCGGGAAGAGATCATGAAAGTTGTGAAATTAATGGTAAGATAATCTACTTTCATTAACTGATTTATTAGATAATCGAAAACAGAGGATTTTGAGTACTATTCGAAATTCGGAAGAATTACGTAGAGAGGCTAT